CTTATAGGCATATCTATTTCTTCCTATTTTGGCTTCTATGAAGTCTCTTTCTTTGCTACAGCTAATAAAAATCGTTGCTTTGTACGATAAATATGTAGAAAGCCTATTTTCGTTCTAGTATTGACTGGCGGATTGGATCTTTCTTTCCCTCTTTCTATAGTGGAGATAGTCGCACGTAATGACAGATCACGGCCATATTATTAAAAGCTTGTGGTAAGAATGGGTTTCGTTCGAGTGCCCGGAAATAATATTCCAAAGCTTTCGTATGTTCTCCATTGCTTGTGTGGATAAGGCCTATGTTATAGAGTATATAACTTCGATCATAGGGATCAATTTCGAGTCGCGTAGCTTCATAATAATTATGTAAAGCTTCCGCATAATTTCCTTCGGATTGAGCTGACATCCGTTACGGTTGTTCATTCTAGTCAAATAATCCCCGTTCCAGAACCGTACGTGAGATTTCAATCTCATACGGCTCCTCCCTTCTGTACATAATGAATGATAAGAATCCCTGGAATAAAAAAAAAGATATTGCAAGATTCTCATTTTATGAACTGACAGGGGCTAGTATTTTTACAAGAAATCTCTAGCCAGCCTTCCTGCAAGAGGTCTTTTCTTAACATACAGCGTATTGGTGGTAGATAGAAAAAGTAACTCCAACAATTTCTTTGTCCTCAACGCCTCCTATTTCCAGGAATGAGTCACTTCAACGGACTTCGATGGTTCTACGGGTATCCAAAGTACGAACGAGATGGATGTTTGTTGTCCCAACCACTCTTGTTTGTTAGTCCCGATCCCGATAAGGAAAAGGGAATAAGTTCTAACTAAAGTTTTCTTGTTGTTGATTCCTAGGTGTAGTGCTTCTTCCTCTATGCCGCCTATTGGTATTAGTGGAGTAGGATTGACTTGTAAGAACCTATAGGTGGAACCTTTCGCTCAATACTCAAATTGAAAATGAAAGCATCTGAGGCTGCATCACTCGGGGATACACGATAGAAGGAAGTGTTCTATTTCCAAACTTCACCTTCACGAAGCGTAGGTTTCTTTCGAGTTTCTTTTCAGATAATATAAAAAAATAGAATAATCTTTTTCGTTCTATACCAAATCATGTGCCTTTCTCGCTCGTAAGACGGAGAATGGTAAATAAATAAAAAGAATCAAATCGCACCATCTCTGTAATAGGTAAATGCCTCTTTTTCTCCTAAAGTTGTCGGAATTATTCGTAATAAGATATTGGCTACAATTGAAGAGGTCTTATCAATAAAATTTCCATTTATCCGTGATCTAGGCATAGTTCACAATCCACTCCCTAATTCTTCTCATTACCTCTCGTAGGATAAGAATCCCACAAACAAAGGAATTGGACAGTACGAAATCACATAAAAAAAAGACTCGGGGGATAAAAAAACCTGTATGTTTTTTTTATCCCCCGAGCCGCGAATCTTTTTTTTACTTTGCGAAAAAACTTTTCTATTTTTCGAATTGTTTGCATTGCTGCATCAGATCCATATAGCAGAGCGTTTTTGAACTCGCTTTTTTTTCTCTTGGTTACGTGTCTTCGTCGCTACACGTAGCCAGAGAAAAGTGAGTTTGATCGTCAAGGAACTTTTCAATGGCAACCTCAGTGTTCCTACCCTCGTGAATTAGAAAGAAGTCGTCAATGAATCGCCTGTTTCTTTCCGCTGAGGGTCTATTGTCCTTTCTTTCCGGCTTAGTTCAGACTCTGTCCATAGTAGTCTTTCCTGGAACCAGGAAACCCGGCTCTCCAACTCCTGGATCGTTGAGGTTGATGTTACTACTTCATGATTTGCCAGGAGTAAATCACCCTCGAGGGTTCTCTGGGATGCCCGGAGGCAGTCATTATCCTCCTGCAGGCGGAAGTTTTCGTCCTGCAGAGTGGCAGAATTGTCAATTTCCTCGAACCAGGAAACCCGGTTCTCCAATTCCTGGATCATTGAGGTTGATGTTCGAGAGAGCTCTCGGTATAAATCCCGAGAGCTTATGAGATTTCTTTGCATATTATATATGCAGAGCGCGGCTAAGCCGACTACTCGGCTGTTGTTCTGTCTCTGTCGTGCCAGCTCGGAGGCGAGCAAATGGTTTTGCTCCCATAGAATCTGGGACTGGTCTTGCCGATCGAGAGGACCCTCCTGGATGTCCCGGTTGTATAGCGGATGCAAAAAAAGGAAGCAATCCTTCATTTTCCAGGTCTGGATTGCGATGCGACGCTCCATCCGGATATTGATGGGCCGAACTATCCCGCGGACTTGACATGAATCCTGTTTCCGAAAATACCTGACTTCCGAAGGCAGAGTCCTAGTGAAGGGAAAGAGATTCTTAGGTTGTGGGGCAACCCAATAGCAGAAGCAGAACGTTACTAAAAAAAAATAGAAGAGTGGTCAACCTCCGCGAAAATAGTAAGAACCTTGTGAACGGTCGGATGAGATTGACCCGTTGGATCAGTACCCACAAGAGTTTCATTCCTTTTCGTACCACTGTAATCCTAGCCATATTACTAAGTGCTTGGGTAAGGTTGATCCGGTAGATCAGTCCTCCCAACAGTAGAATAAAAAGATTAGTCCGACAGCAAAAAAATAAAAGAGTCTGACGGATATTAATTACCTCGATTCGCATAATCATAGAATTACCTCCATTTTTTTATTTTTTATTCTGTTTTCTTTATCTCTCTTACCTTACGTATTTTCGAATTCGCGATTCACCAGGTTTCTAGGCCATAATCAGAACATCAGATTTTTTTGGAGAGATGGCCGAGCGGTCCAAGGCGTAGCATTGGAACTGCTATGTAGGCTTTCGTTTACCGAGGGTTCGAATCCCTCTCTCTCCGTCCCTTCACGGAATTCACGAACCTTATTGACCACAATGTAGCAAATCAAATTGAATACTTCCAGCAAAGGGATCTTTCTTTGATAGAAATTCTTGATTACTCATTTTTGTAGTTTTGTAGTACGGAAAAATACTTGAAAGAGCAGCCACGGAAGGAAAATATCCCCGCCGATCTATGATACATAACTGGGAACTCCCCTATCTTAGGTCGATTTATTTTGTCGAAAAGGGGGCCAAAATTTCCAAAGCTTTGTTCTTTTAGTTAGGTTCAAGTTTGACGGGAATAATATTCTACAACTCGCAACTCTTCGATTTTCAAACCAACCCGACGACGCGCTATTATTTGCTTGACTAATCCTTTATATTGGGATGAGTAAAGAGTCAAATGTTCTGGCAATTTCTTCTGGGAGGATGAAGCAAGAGAATTTTGAATGAGAGCTCTGGTTTTTTGTTCATCCTTCGTTGTAATAATATCTCGGGGTTTGCAACGATAACTTGGGATATCTACTAGACAACCATTCACTAAAATATGTCTATGATTAACTAATTGCCGGGCCCCGGGAATGGTCGAAGCCATACCCAATCGAAAAATAATGTTATCCAAACGCATTTCAAGTAATTGTAGTAAAACCTGACCTGTTGATCCTTTGGTTTTGCTAGCGATACGAACGTATTTAAGTAATTGTCGCTCTGTCAGACCATAATGAAAACGCAATTTTTGTTTTTCCTCTAGACGACTCCGATATTGAGATTTTTTGATTTTCTTTTTCTTTTTGTCGTTCTTTGGGAGGCGTTTAGTAGTTAGTCCCGGTAAATTCCCCAGACGTTTTATTTTTTTGAGACGAGGCCCTCGGTAACGAGACATAAAGACTCCTTTTTTATTGAAAATGGAATTGACTAAATTAAGACTGAACTAAATGATAAACGAAGCAAACTCGACTGAAGTACTGTACTACAAAGAAGAATGCGATAAGTTGTATCAATATTCAGACTCTTTGGTTTATATAGCAAGTTAAGAATACTTTTCTTGATTTGTTACTAACTGCTCGAAGCTTTTTTTTTATTCATAGTTGGAAGTTCTTACGACCTACTCGATCAGTTACTTTTTGAAAGACGGTAAAGAAGTCTTTTCAATATTCTATTCCTTGGTGTCAAGGAGACATTCAAAGTAGAAAATCGAACAAATAAAAAAGCCGGCTATCGGAATCGAACCGATGACCATCGCATTACAAATGCGATGCTCTAACCTCTGAGCTAAGCGGGCTCACATAACAGAAATTTTGCATAGGAATTCCGCAAACTGCCAGGATCTTAGCTATTCAGAAATCCTCTAGCATTCTAGCATATAGAAAGACTCGAAATCGAATTCAGAATGAATATTCTCTAACAAGAAATCTCAAATAGAATTTTATATCCTTTTTCAATTGAAATCAATCGAATTTTTCTTTTGATTTTCGATGTCTCATTGATTCTAGTTTTCGTTTTTAGTTATAGGATTCTCTTTTCGATTTATATGATTCTAAAGAATCAAGATAATAAGGATACAATACAGAACAGAAAAAAAATGAGATATTCCTCTGGTTTCATTCAGAGCGATAAGACAACAAAGAATCGACCGTTTAAGTATGAAAAACAGCGCCGTAAAAATGATAAGAAGAGAGGCATATATTCTGTGGTATAGATCCATCCATGTTGAATTGCGGATTCATCAATGCTAGAATCATTTCTGATTGGCCAAAATACCTCTTCTCCGATAGATTAAGGATAGATAAGATACATAAGAAATCAAATAGCAGTAAACGGAGAAACTTTTTCGATTTTTAGATATAGAATCCTATCTAATCTTTAGATATAGAATCCTATCTAATCTAATGAATTCAAAGGTTACGGTATAAGCAAAAATGAAAGAAAAACGAGAAAGAAAAGAAAGAGGGGGAAAGGGATCCTAGGTTCAAAACAAAAAAGGGGATATGGCGAAATTGGTAGACGCTACGGACTTGAGTGAATTGAGCCTTAGTATGGAAACCTACTAAGTGAAAACTTTCAAATTCAGAGAAACCCTGGAATCAAAAATGGGCAATCCTGAGCCAAATCCTGTTTTCAGAAAAAAAGGGGGGTTCCGAAAACAAGAATCCAAAAAGGATAGGTGCAGAGAC